AATCAATTTTTTCTATTTCATTCATATTTTTTTCTTTTTTGAGTTGGAATATAATATAGAATAGAATTTCTATTTCAAATTCAAAATTAGAACATAATGATTTAATTGAATTAAATTGAATAGAATAATGAATGAAATCAAAAAAAACGAAAAATAATAATTAATAAAAATTAGCAGATTCATATCTTTTTTTTTTTATTTGTTTGTTTTCTCGATTGTATTCTTTTTTCAACACGAATCTTGACAACAGTGTATCAAACAAATATAATCCGATCGTGAATAAATGGATCGATTTACTCATGTTAAATAGGTTTTTTTGACTTCATCAAATGGTGGATTCGTTGGATTTTGTTTGATACAAACAAGAAGTTTTTGGGGGGAAATCTTAAAGAAAATTAAAATAATGTATAACATAGTAGTAGACAAAGAAGTGGTCTATCATTTTTTCTTTTTTTTCTTTCTATATTTTCCATTTTCATTTTTATGTCATATTTTCTTTGATTAGAGAATTCCATTTTTTTTTTGTTTTTATTGCGATTGGATATACACATCTTTTTTTCATTTGATTAGGGTTGCTAACTCAATGGTAGAGTACTCGGCTTTTAAGTGCGACTCCATTTTTTACACATTTCTATGAACGAATTGGTTCATCCATACCATCGGTAGGGTTTGTAAGACCACGACTGATCCAGAAAGGAATGAATGGAAAAAGCAGCATGTCGTATCAATGGCGAATTCTAAAAATTTTTCATTCGTATTGGACCCCGCCCACATTTTTGTTTGAATTGTTGGCTCGGAACAAATGAATTCAGTTGGGTTGAATTAATAAAGGGATAGAGCTTATCTGCTCCAATTATAGGGAAACAAAAAGCAACGAGCTTTCATTTTTTATTTGAATGATTACCCCATCTAATTAGACGTTAAAAAAAAATTAGTGCTTGCTGTGGAAAAAGTTTTTCCCACGAATGGGTTTTGGATTTTTGTTATGAGTCCTAACTATTAGCTCTTCTCCATTATGTTATGGGGTAGCAATAAATGTGTAGAAGAAAGAGTATATTGATAAAGATATTTTTTTCCAAAATCAAAAGAGCGATTGGTCCAAAAAATAAAGGATTTCTAACTAGCTTGTTGTCCTAGAACAATTAGATGGAACAGGCGAGGAGAGATAGTCCATTGATGGGTTTTACTTGTTTTCTAGGTATCTATTCATATTTGTTTTTTCTTGGAATTCGGATATCTAATAGAATACCCTGTTTTGACTGTATCGCACTATGTATCATTTTAAAATCCAATGAATCTCTGATCCTTTGACCAAATAGAATTTCTAAAATGAAGGAATATCAAGTATATTTAGAACGAAATAGATCTCGCCAACAGGACTTCCTATACCCACTTATTTTTCGGGAGTATATTTATGGACTTGCTTATAGTCATGATTTTAATAGATCCAGTTTTGTGGAAAATGTAGGTTATGACAATAAATTTAGTTTACTATATGACAAACAATTTAGTTTACTAATTGTAAAACGTTTAATTACTCGAATGTATCAACAGAATCATTTGATCATTTCTGCTAATGATTCTAACAAAAATCCATTTTTGGGGTATAATAAGAATTTTTATTCTCAAATAATATCAGAGGGTTTTGCCATCGTCGTGGAAATTCCATTTTTCCTACAATTAAGTTCTTCCTTAGAGGAGGCAGAGATCGTAAAATCTTATCAAAATTTGCGATCAATTCATTCCATTTTTCCCTTTTTGGAAGATAAATTTACATATTTAAATTATGTGTCAGATATACGAATACCCTATCCTATCCATCTGGAAATCTTAGTTCAAATCCTTCGATATTGGGTGAAAGATGCCCCTTTTTTTCATTTATTACGGTTGTTTCTTTATCATTTTTGTAATTGGAATAGTTTTAGTACTCCAAAATCTACTTTTTCAAAAAGTAATCCAAGATTCTTCTTGTTCCTCTATAATCTTTATGTAGGTGAATATGAATCTATCTTCCTTTTTCTACGTCAAAAATCCTCTCATTTACGATTCAAATCTTTTAGCATTTTTTTTGAGCGAATCTTTTTTTATGCAAAAAGAGAACATCTTGTAGAAGTTTTTGCTAAGGATTTTTCGTCTACCTTAACATTCTTCAATGATCCTCTCATTCATTATGTTAGATATCAAGGAAAAACCATTCTGGCTTCAAAGAATGGGCCTCTTGTGATGAATAAATGGAAACACTATTTTATCCATTTATGGCAAGGTTTTTTTGATATTTGGTCTCAACCAGGAACGATCCATATAAACCAATTATCCGAACATTCATTTCACCTTTTAGGCTATTTTTCAAATGTTCGGTTAAATCGTTCAGTGGTACGGAGTCAAATGCTTCAAAAGACATTTCTAATCGAAATTGTTAGCAAAAAACTTGATACAATAGTTCCAATTCTTCCTCTAATTAGATCATTGGCTAAAGCGAAATTTTGTAATGTATTAGGGC